ATTAGGCTCGGTCAACTGGAATGTTTCTTAGCCATATAGGAGATCTTCCAATTGAGAAGATCCATCGATCGGAGACGAAGAGAAAGGTCTATCTATTTTCTTTAGTTATTCCGTGCATTTTTTAGTTATTCAGTGAAACCAATGATTCGTTATTGGAGCAGATAGCAACAACCCTTTCATCGGACATGCATATTTTTGATTTTCCAACGGATTTCCATGTTTCATTAATAGAAATTTTTTGATGTAGTGAGTCTGAGTAATAGGCTCTGGTTGGTCGCCGTTCCAGAATTCTTGTTTAGGCAGTTCATACCATCCATACATACATAGTGTTTTGATCTAAGATTTCAATTCTTCCATGTTTCCGCAGTAGCAGTTCCATGTAGCTAAGGCCAAAAATATGGAAGAAACAAGTATTTCCACGACTCTACCACCCGGTCAATTCTGTTCCACTTAATCCCCCTTTCATGGCCACATATCTTTCCGGCTAAGGAATGGGAAATCTTTCTCCTGTTAAATGAATCAAATGGTTCATCTCATCCGGGAAAAGCCATCTCTTTCTCAACAATGTCTTTGTCATTTGATCCAATAGCGTTCCGTTAGATAGGAACAGATTTGATAAATACTGATAACTCTCGGATGGAGTCTTAGAACGGAAAGACCCAGTATTAGAACGGAAAGACCCATTAGATAATGAACTATTGGTTCTAAGCCATCTCTGCCTTCTCTGGCGATCAATCAACAATTCGAAGTGATTTTCTTGCGTATTCTTGATGAACCAGCTTTTAGACATCGATGTAGGAGGACTTGTTAGGGAAGTAAGAAGCCCCGTTGACATCTCTTGATCTGCAAAGAATTCTCGACGTGAAAACACAGGCGCATCGAAAAAGAATGGATTCGCAGGGTCCCAAAGAAATTGGCTTAATCGATCTCGTGTCTGGTACTGCATGGTTCCACTCTGCAAGAACTCCGAATCATTCTCTTCCGAATCATTCTCTTCCGAATCATTCTCTTGATGAGAAATGATCCGCGTGCCCCAAAATGACCTGGCCCAAGAGGGAAATCCCAATTCATTGGGCCTTTCGATACAACCAAATAGATCGGGGTACCATATTCTAGGAGCCCAAACTATGTGATTGAAGAAATCCTCCTCTATCTGTTGCAGGTCGAGGTCTCCTTCTCCTTCTCCAAATGCAACCCCTTCTTCCAATTCAAACTCCGATTCGTCTTTTTCATAGAGAAATTTCTGATCAACGCTAGAACAAAATCCATTTTGCAGCATATCTAAGGGATTCCTTGGTTCGGACCGAAGAAGCAATGTCACTCGATCATTATCAAACTGACTGCCATCTTTTTCTGTCCGCGAGGATCCCACCAGAGCGCCTTCTCCTTCGAATACTTCTAATAGGCCACGAACTAGAGCAGAATCAGTCTCAACCAAATAAGAAGTGATCCCATTTTTTTCATCGGGTCCGGGTAGAGACCAAAGATCATGAGCGACCGATCCGGCAGAACAACTCAAAAGATAAAGAAGTATCGTTAATCTCTTCATGCTCGTTGCAAGCTCGAAGTACCAGTTGTACAAATAAGAACCCCCTTCCTTAGGGAATCTCTTCTTCATATAGATAGATATAGGATCTATGGGGCCATTACTTAGAAGTACATTTTGTGCAACAGCCCTTCCTATCTGATAGAAAAGGATCCCATGATCCTGAACCGGTCTTACCTTGGCTCGCAAATCCCAAGTTTGTCTATGAAGAGCGGATCGAATTGTATGAGTGTCTATAATGGATTTCTTCTGTGCAATACTAATGGATAGGGCCTCATTGGTAAGTGCTACAAGATCTCGTACACTGGAACCCATGGTTATGGACCCGAATCCATTAGGATGGGACATTTTATTTTCCAAGTGAAATCCCCTAGTATATGAAAGAGTGAAAAAGTGCTTTCGTTGTTGTGGAATAAGAAGCCTTCGTAGCTTAATGCATGTATTTAATTTATTCGGAGCTATTAGAGCGGGATCCACTTTTTGGGGAATATGAGTCGAAGCAATAACAAGGATATTGCTAGTGGAGCTTCTTTCACAATCCCTGGAGAGAGAGTTCACTAATAGACCGAGGGATAAGTCATTCGACGCATGCACAGACAGATCATGAATGTTTGGAATCCATAGTATGCAAGGAGACATTGCTTTTGCTAATTCGAATGTAAGGGGGATACTAAATCGGTCTAGTCTATCCATATCCGTAGTTAGCTCGTTTAGCAGCTCTATATCATCTATATCAAGGTCATCATCGCTATCGCTATCGCTATCGCTATCGCTATCGTCACTCTCATCACTATCGTCACTCTCATCAATATCAAAAGCGTCACTATCATCACTATAAAGATCGTCATTCTCAGCGTCACTATCATAAGGATCGATCTCATCCATACGATAAGGACTGTCATCCAGGAACTTGTTCGGAACTACCGTAATGAAAGGAACATAGGAGTTTGTCGCGAGGGATTTGACCAAATAGGATCGTCCAGTTCCTATCGAACCTATCACTAAAATACCCCTAGAGGGGGATAGGGCTAAGCGGAGCGAAAAGGGTTTTCCATGAGATGGGAAATGAAAACGAGTAGCCCCACACGAGCACGAGGTTTGTGAATAAGTGATTGTCTGAAAATGAGCAAGGAATATCCGTCTTTCTGCTAAACAGGATCTATTGAACTCATAATTCATTAGATCCTTTTGATGAATGTCAACTAAGTATCGTAAGTAAATTGATCCCAGTTGTTCAACCATTTGATAACTAGAGTCATTCTTTGATAAACCATCACTATGAGTCAGACTCAATAGCATTTGATCCATCCTTTTTTCTGTCGTTAAGGTGGAGAACTGAACCAAGAATTCTCTTTCTTCATCCTCAATCAAATCACTGTTCGCGACCCAGGATTCTATTTGATCATCAATCCACTCAACGTTCACGTTTTTTCTTATCAATGAATAGATCTCTTTACTTGTACGACTTAGATGTCTCGTATTTCTCGAAAAAGTGATTCGATTGATGGGATTTGGTATGATCCTTAGAAAATCGATGATACCGATGAGATTGATATTCCAAAATTTCTTCTTAGAACGTATTGATTTGAACCCATAAGCGCGACCGCCACCCAATAGCATGTTAAAAGGAGAACCCCATATTGCTTCTAGAAAATAGACTAATTGTTCCAGAGCAACTAGAAAGAGATTCTTTAACCAGAAAGAATTCCGCTCAGATGTAGGATACCTATCCAGAAGTTTTCGCAACTCAATCATGTATGATGGAATCATCAAAGATTTGATCTTTTTGAAATCTGCCTGTAACTCACTAGAGGCTCGGGAAACAAAGAGAAGATGTGTACCAACGAGATATCCAGCAACAAGAAGAAGGAAAAGGATGAGGTACTCCCGAGCATTTGATGATCTCAGCCATAGGGGTGACTCATTCTTTCCATGAATCATTTCTGCGGACAGAAGAAGATTCTGTAAACACTGACTCGAAATCACACTGAGATTCCATTTTGAAAGAATCGCCCACAATTTTGTCTGAAGAATCCACCATGATGTCTCCAGAATATCCTGAAAAAGGGATATGTGACTGCTACTTAGCAATAGGTTTGAAAAAGTATCTAAAAGGGCGAATGTTAGATATTTGAACCCTGCCGAAGTAAAGAACCACGGCATATATGGTTGGAACAGATTCCTTTTTGAGAGATTTGACAAAGCATGCTCTCGTTGAAGGGTTCTATGCATCTGCCGTTTCTCAACCCATTTAAGACTCCGTTTTTTCCTCTTTTTGGATTTCTCAGCACATGAAGTGTGAATCAAACCCATGTTTGAATTGAAATTTAGATACTGCTTCCCTTCTGAATCAGATAGATTCATATCTGAAAGAGGTGGACAATCCGTTCTTTCAAAATGGACTCTTTGTCCCTCTGTTAGAGGTGTTCCAGAAATGTCTGCGATCGAATAAATAGCTCTACCAACGAATGGATCGGATCGAATTGGAAAATAGAAAGATTTGTACAAGTTATACGTTTCAGCACCACTTTGTGGAAAATCGTTAGGTATGAATATCTTAGATAGCTGTGACTCGATTGGTGAAATCGTAGCTCGCTCCAAAAAAACATGGTTTTTTTTACCGACGCACAAAGAAAATCTTTTGTTGCGAATGAACAAGATATTGAGGAATTGTCCATACGTAAGATCAGAATTCTTGAGAGAGGCCTTTTCCACAGAAAAAGGGAATCTTTTGTTACAATAGAACCAGAAGTGATGTGGATTATTCAAGAATCGAAGTCGATTTGCTTTAGAAAAAGAAGATATCAATGAACTTCTATGAAATGGTTTCACGGGATTCAGCCAATTGTCTCGATCGTGGGATATCATTGAGAAATAGGAATCCGTGTTATCAAAGTCTTTCCTGCAATTCTTTCTAGTATGGAATGAGTCAATCATCCATTTTGTCTTATTGAACAAAAATGGTGATATTGTGCCTCCATTGATCGATAATTTCGATTTTTGGGAAGGATCATGATCATCCAATAAGAAGGGTTTCCTTTTATTAAAAGGAACGATTTGAACACCTATTGATTCTAACAACTGATTGCAGAGTTGATCATTCGGCCCTTTCAATTCATAGATAGAGATGGGGATCTCAGACCCAGGAATGGGGGTACTTCCGATACTCAAAAATAAAAAAGGAAGTGACTTCGACAAAAAGGACAAAAAGAGAAGTGACTTCGACAAAAAGAAGAGAAGTGAATTCGACCAAAAGGGAAGTGAATTCGACAAAAATAAAAATGCCTTCGACAAAAGGAAACGAGGTGACTTCGTCAAAAAGGGATGTGACTTCGACAGTTTGGCCATAAACTCGGCCCAATCAATCCAATATTGAGTCGGATCCATACGTAATCGATTCAGATGACTACGTAATCGATTCAGATGAATACGTAATCGATTCAGATGAATACGTAATCGATTCAGATGACTACGTAATCGATTCAGATGACTACGTAATCGATTCAGATGAATACGTAATCGATTCAGATGACTACGTAATCGATTCAGATGACTACGTAATCGATTCAGATGACTACGTAATCGATTCAGATGACTACGTAATCGATTCAGATGACTACGTAATCGATTCAGATGAATACGTAATCGATTCAGATGACTACGTAATCGATTCAGATGAATACGTAATCGATCTCGATTCAGATGACTACGTAATCGATTCAGATGAATACGTAATCGATTCACATGAATACGTAATCGATATCGATATCGATGAATACGTAATCGATCTCGATGATGATGATATCGATCGAACACTACTTGAAATTGAAAACGGCTCTTCGACTCAGAAATGAAATGTTCCAAATGTTCCTGGAAATTATGGGTCCATTTGTATCTATATGCATTAGGATCCCGATTCATGGATCTCTCGGTTCGAGAACTAAGAGGGTCGGACCCTTTCTTCTGACTCTTTTTCAAATTCGAGAGATGTTGGTTGATCGTATATTTCATTCTAGTTCTATGATTCAGAGTCTCATTTCCTATTGGATCCCCTTTCATTCCATATTCGAAGTTGCGATCGGATCGATTCATTAACATGAAAAAGAATCGATTTGATACATTTCTTATGGACCCATAGGTGCTATATTGGATTTGAATCAGATTTCGGATCAATCTATATGGATTGACTGCCTCCATTATGTTGTTGCTAGCAAATACCACTCTTTTTGGTTTTGGATCTTCATAAAAAATAGTAGGTACAACCCATAAAGATTTCTTTTTCGATTCATCCCCGGAGTTGAATACCTCAGAAAAGGGAAAAAATACCCTATCATAATCATACACCAGATCCGGCTCGGTGATTGATAGAATGAGTAGATCTGCCATTTTTGAAAATCTCTCTTCTGATTCAAAATCGTGGTGTAACGTGTACCCCCCCCTGTTCCGGTCATGGAATAGATGAAATAAATCAAAAAATGGATTTTGGGTCCAGAATGAAATCTTATTGGAACTGTCCATATCCGGTTCATCCTTCGGAACCATATCACATCCCGGATCTGATGAAATAGGATGAATTGAGATGGTCTTTTGTAAATACGTAATTATCTTGAATAGATCTACTATTTCTTTCTGTTCCGATCGCCTGGAAGGGACAAAAGAAACATCTTGTTGTTTCTTCAACAATTTAGGATCGGACCTCTCAGTAGGATTCGAACCCAGATGAAGTTCTGACCATCTGTCAGAGAAAAAAGAACGAATTGATCTTGTAGGATTCCCAAGAAATTCTTCGATTTCTTCCGGAAGCAGATGACGAATCATCTGCTTCTCACGTTCCGCGAATAGCCGGGACATTGAGGAATCTCCAGAAAGGCTTTTCGGGAATCGGTCTGATTCTATCTCTGTTCGTTCCGTTTGAAGAAAGGAAGGATCCCAATCCCAAAGAATCGATCTTTCTTTGAGTTGTTGAATCTCTCTTTGATTGATCAATGTGTGAGATTCCGAATCCTCATTACTAATGGAATCGAAATGATCTCTGGATTGATCAGAAGATCCTTTCAATTGGCTAGAATCCGTTACTTGAACGAAACTAGATCTTGTGGAATCATATTGAATATTTGACGATACATTCCGTACCTTGCGAAAAAACCGATCCTTGTTTACCAACCACACATTGTCTAACCAAATCCAATTCTCTCTCGATACCTTCCTCAAAAAATCCGATCCCTGTTGTTTGAAGAAACCCTCCCCTTCCATTGGTCTTTTTTCACGAAAAGCAGGCATGAGATAACAAATCCAGTGTTTCACTAAGATTTCAAATAGCTGTCCCGAATTCAAGTTGATTCTGTTTCGCTTCTTCCTCGGAGAAAGGCCATCCAAAAATTCCCAATCGTGGTCCCTGCGGATCGGATCATACGTCGTATAGGATACAAAAAGAAACTCCAGATATTGGATATCTTTCTCTTTGAATGAGATCTCAATTCCAGCTACGGTTTCTTTCGATATCTTACAACTAGAATCCCTATTTTTTCCAATCCGGTTCCTCCACCACCGCGAACCCCAGTTAGATTCAGGCATGATACACTTTTGAGTTATTGGGAGAACCCAAGGACTCTCTTTCGGATCCATGAAACAACTCTCAGAGATCTTTTTCCCTTTTGGAAGATACAGGAGCGAAACAACCAACCTATTGGAAGACCCAAACAATGTGGAAGACCCAAACAATGTATCATTTCTGGGTCCAATGGAATTCATAGGTATAGGAAGAAGCCCCCTCAAATAGAGATTTTTTCTTTCGACCAGAGTTTGATGGTTCATACGAGATATAAGGACCGCTACTAGAATCAGTACTACACCCTTAACCAGTACTACAACTTTGCTCGTGAAAGATCGGTTGCTTGTTGAACCCGAAAGTAGGATACTCCAAATTCGGGGGTCAAAGAGTTTCAGAAAACGTT